ATTTGTGCTAGAAAAAAATTTACTTTAACAGCTTCAACGTTATGTTCTTATTTGAACTACCAACACAATTAAAATTTCATTAAAGAAAAACTTTTCACACCACCAATTCCTTTAAATCGAACAACACCAACCAAAACACCCAACCCAACAGCAGCATGACAAACCCTAAATCTTAACAAAAAGCTACTTAAATACAAAACATTTCTGTTTATCTCGTATCTTATAGTCACTACAATTGAACCAAGAAACCCAATCATTATAATTTCTAGAATAATAAGAGACCTCAAAAAATGCTCATTATATAAACAAAAAATTAACAAACCACACAAAAATATAAGAAAACAAATCATAAACAACATTAATTTACTTTGAAATCTACCAGGGCACCATAGAAACCCTTAACCATATAAACCACAATAACCACCCTTAAAAATAAAATAATACCAACAAATAAAACCCCAACACCCCACTGCTCAATGAAATAAATATAATTTAAATCCAAAAATTTAGGCTGTACTTGCACACTACCAAAAATAAAAAAAATAAATACTAGTATCAATAACCCTTTTAAACCCTCTTTTACACCGGCTATAAAAATACCATCAACTAATTTATCCCAATAACTAACCAACGCCAAAGAAAATCTAATAGCCACTAACACCCCGCCCACCCCAATAATCACAATTATGAAACCAACATAAGGACTCAAAAACAAACTAACAACAACACCAACCATAGAAGTTACAAATAAAAGCCTTAAACCTAAAACCAACGGATGAAAACTAAAAAACATTAACCTAACAGAATACAAAAATAAAATCACCAAAAAAAAATTCAATCAGTTTACCTAAAAAAGGACCTAAAACTCCCAAAGCTTTAATTCTTATAAACTACAAAACTGCTAATAAACCCTGTATACTAGTATAATACCTAAACCTAAAAAACAATTTAAAATAAAACTCACCACCACTAACCCTAGCTTAACTAAACCCCTCTCCAATCATAAATTAAAACCAATAAAATTTCTTAAACCTAAAACAGAAAAAACTTTTCTATAGTAAAATAATCTTAAAGCAGAACTTAACATTAAAAAAAACAAAACAAAAGGAAACCTATTCAACAAAAGAATAATTCCAACAACCTTAAGAAAAACCCCAGAAAACGGCGGCAAACCTGCTAAAGAAAAAAAATACACTCCGCCCCTTAATTTGTCTATAAAAGAACCCTTTAAGTAAACAAAATCTGAAAAAGTTCTAACTCCATAATAATAAAATCATATAATAAAACCACCCATGATAAAAAAATATAAACTTCAATAAAACAAAAACCCAATCGAACTAACAACTCTGATTATAACTATTCACCCAACATGAACTAAAGAAGAATAAGCTGCTAAAACTCGATAATGGTATACACCCAATCCCCCTAATCCACCAATAATTGAAGTAATCACCACAAAAATTTCCAAAAATCTTAATATTGTTTCCCCTAAACCCAACCCACTTAAAAATCAAATAAGTCCCAACTTTTGCCAAACTCTAACAACAAAACAATTAAACCAAGAAACCAAACCTAAAACCCTAGGAACTCAAAAACACAATGGAAAAATTCCAATTTTTAAAAAAACTGCAGAAACTAAAAAAACCAAAACAACAATTCCTACAGTATCTCATGAACTACCGATTCCAATACCACACCCTATAATTAACAATCTAGCACCAACAGCCTGAATCAAAAAGTACTTTATTGCTCCTTCTCCCTCTGTAATAGTTCTTCCAATTATCAATGGAATAACCCCTAAAAAATTTAACTCCAAACCTAGCCAAACTCCTACTACACTAGAACTTATAAAAACAATAGCAGTCCCAATAACAACTATTAAAAAAAACAATAAAAAAGATGGAGTCAACACTACCAATCAAATCACAGGAGAACAAACAGAATCGAACTGCTTACTTTGAAAGTTAGAAGCCACAAAGCAACCTATTTTCTCCAAATTAATTTAAAGGTGTAACAGGTCAAATATAAACAACAAAAAACAACAGAATCCAAATTACATCAACAAAATGTCAATACCAAACAGCAGCATCAAACCCAAAATAATTATGGTATTCTGCAAAATGGTAAAAAAATACACGCACTAAGTTCACAGATAAAAAAATAGTACCAGCAATAACATGCATACCATGAAAACCAGTTATTAAAAAAAAACAAGAACCATATACACCATCAGCCATAGTAAAAGAACAAAAATAATACTCATACCCTTGAACAAAAGTAAAACATAACCCCAACATAATAGTAATTCCCAACCCCAAAAAAGTTTGTATACGCCACCACTCAGAGTCCTCAAACTTTCTAGAATTTATTATAACAACAGCCTTATGAGCCCACGTCACTCTTACACCAGACCCAAGCAACAAAGCAGTATTTAATAATGGTACCTTTCAAGGATTAATATACTCAACTCCAAGAGGAGGCCAAACAGAAAAAGCTGACCATTCACCAACAGTATAATATGCAAATCTTCAAAAAAAAGTAGCAAAGAATGCCCCCTCAGATAAAATAAATAAAATTATACCAATACGAAAACCACGAACAACATAACCTGTATGACAACCTATGTAAACCCCCTCAACAACAACATCTCGTCACCATCGAACCAATGTTAGCACCAAAACTACAAATGCATATAAAAATCAAAATAAAATTAAATCACCTCTATGAACCCATCTAACTAATCCAGAAGTTAAACCAAATAACCTAAGAGCAACCGCCAAAGGCCAAGGACTATTATCAACAACATGATAACCCGTACGATGCATAAAGTAAAGAACAACCATTCTCATTATGGGCCGAAACCAAAAACACTATATATGATATTTACTTTAAGAAAAATAGCTCAACTATACATTTGGGGTATGAACCCACTAACCTTCTTAGTTTATTCTCTCCATTTAACAACACATTATTGTATCATTACTATGTTACGACTTACCTCAATTTTGTTATACGAGGGTGCCGGGCGATTTGTACACATTTTAATTACTACAATTCAAATTTTCTCTCTTTTAAAAATTTACTATAAAGTACAACTTCAAAACAATCTTTCAAAAGTTCTTCCGTAATATTATATAATGTAACTCAGCTAAACCCTCTTTATTACCTTCACGTCTACCTGAATTCACTGAACTATTTTATAATTCACTTTAACTTATAACAACTCTCTTAAAGATAAACTGACAACGGCGGTATGAAAAGAATTAAAAAGGTAAAGTTTTACGAGGATTATCAGTTTAATCGCCAAGTTCCCCTAAACGGACATAAAATACCGCCAAGCTCTTTAAGTTTTAAACAAAATGTTCGTAGTCCCCATAGTATCTTATAAAACATAAATAACGGGGTCTCTAATCCCGGTCTCTACAACAGCCTTTTTAGATAAAAGTTTATAAACACTAAAATTTTCTCGCCTATCTAATTTCACTTTTCTAATAAACAAAAAACAATTTAACCTTTACTTTCCCTATACTATGAATAAATTGATTCAAAAAAAAAGTTTAACCGCAGATGCTGGCACTTTATTATCTTTTTTTAAGCTCTACACCAAAAACTACATTTCAGCACTATTTAAACCTACCCATTGGAGTTGAGATACTAATTCTTCCAAAAACAAAAAAAAATAAATAATTTTAAAAATAAATTGTTAAAATAAAAATCTAAAATTACCCACCTCTCACCACGATTTTCTACCATATGTAATTGCAGAACAAACCAACTTAAAACCAAAGCCAAATTTTTTTAAAAATAAAATTTCCTCCTACAAAAGTAAAACTATTTTATTATTTATCATTAAAAAATAACAAACCTCCCCACACATTATGAACAGCTATACAAAAAACATAATAAGAACCATAAATAAGACCTCTAATAACACCAAACTGAACAAATGGGTACTCAATCAATTGAGCACCAACAAAAGTTAACATCAAAAATCTTCCAACATAAATTCAGTAATAAATTTGACCGACCAAATTAAAAGCCAATCCAGTGACCCATAAAATCTTAAAACCAGAAAATAAATACAACACTAAAATTGACATAAACATTATGATAACACCACCCAACTTCCTAGGAATGCTTCGCAACACAGCATAAGCAAACAAAAAATATCACTCAGGTTGAATATGCAAGGGAGTACTTATAGGATTAGCAGGAATAAAATTAATAGGATCACCAAATAAATCAGGAAACAAAAAACAAGTCATTAAAAAAACACCAACCACAAAAACCAACCTAAAAATATCTTTAAAAGTATAATAAGGATGAAAAGGGATTAAATCACCGCTAGTATCTAATCCTAAAGGATTTCCAGAACCAGTTTCATGAAGAAAAACAACATGAACAGCAACTATCCCAAATAAAAGAAAAGGCAAAATAAAATGCAATGAAAAAAATCGCTTCAAAGTAGCATCATTAACAGTAAAACCACCCCACATTCATTCCAACAACATCTTTCCAATATAAGGAATAGAACCAAATAAATTAGTAATTACAGTAGCACCTCAATAAGACATCTGTCCTCAAGGCAAAACATAACCTAAAAAACCAATAGCTATAGAAACCAAAAGAATAGAAACCCCGATATTTCAAGTATTAACCATAAAAAATGATTGATAATAAATACCACGCCCAATATGAAAATACAAAAAAAAAAAAAAAAAAGAAGCACCGTTAGCATGAGCACTTCGTATAATCCACCCATAATTAACATCACGCATAATTCTAACCACTGAGCTAAATGCTTCCCCTATATCTGGGGTATAATGCATTACCAACAAAAATCCCCTCAAAATTTGTATTGACAATAAACTACCTAAAATCATACCAAAATTCCAAAAATATGATAAATTTAAAGGGGCAGGCAAATCATAAACAACAGAAGATAAAACTTTAATCAACTGATTTCCGCCTCGAATTCTAAACTGCATCTATATTTTACTTACAAACAAAGGAAAAACCCAAATAATCCCAAAAATAGTGGCAACAACAAAGTCCAACATGTTTTTATTAACAAATCATAACGAAATCGAGGTAAAACCCCACGAATACAAATAACCAAATAAGTAAAAACCGTCATAAAAACTACTGTTATAATCTCCCCAACCAAATAAAATGAAAAAAGACTTCTAATACCAACAAAAACTACCCCCCTAAAAAATGATATAAAAAAAATATTCCTGTATTCACTCAAAGCCAAAACAGCAAAACCTACACCACCAAACTCTACATTATAACCAGCCACCAATTCTGATTCACCCTCCACAAAATCAAAAGGAGTACGATGAGTTTCCGCAAGCATAACAAAAATTCATGCAACACACACCTCAAACATTAAAAAAATTCCAAGAAACCCAGAACTATTAACCACAGATAAATCAAAAGAACCTAAAAAAATCAAAGGACAAAAAATAACCAACCTTATTACAACCTCATAAGAAACAGTCTGAGCAACTGCCCGCATAGCACCTAAAAAAGCATATCGAGAATCACAAACCCACCCAACTAGAAACACTCCGTACACACTCAAAGATGAAACACATAAAAAATACAAAACACCTAATTCAAACTGATGCCTTGATAATCTAGCAGGAAATAAAACCCACATAGAATATGCACATACAAAACAAATACAAGGTCCAACCATATATATAACCTTAGAAGAAAAATATAAAAACAAAAATTCCTTCTTAAAAAGCTTTACACCATCAGCAATAGGTTGAAGAATTCCCTTAATTCTAACCTTGTTAGGTCCTTGTCGTAACTGAACCATACCCAAACCCTTCCGTTCAGTAACAATTACAAATGCCACCCCAACCAGTACTATCACTATTGTAAACAATAAAATTACCACTATTAAAGGGAAAAAAAATTCCATATTTAAGTTTTAAACCTAACGCACTATTCTGCCACTTCAATTTATCAAAATCCATAAATACAAAAGAAATAGCAACTACTTGCATCCTAAGTCTGACACACCTAAATTTTTTTTAAACTACATTTCAACAAAACTAACTTCATTCTAAAGAACCTTCATTACATTCGTGTAACAAACCAAAAAACAATACCAATAAAAAAACAAAACAAAAAACCTTACTAAAAAACATAAAATCTATTAATTTCAATCTCAAACTCAAAACATAAGGAACTAACAACACCACTTCAACATCAAAAACTACAAATATAATACCTAACAAAAAAAACCGCAAAGAGAAAGGCGTACGTGACCTCCCCATTGAATCAAAACCACATTCAAAAGAAGTAAACTTAGCCCACTCAATTCGTCACCCCTGAGAAATCCAAAACGCCCCAAAAACCATAATTACCGCAATTAAAAAAATAAAAAATATATACACACCACCAACACTAACAAAATTAAAAGCACCAATTTCCCTTAAACCAAAAAACATAAGCTTACAGATGATTCGAACACCCTTAGTATGTTTTCAAAACAAACAATTTCCATTAAGCCCATAAATGTTAAAGAAAACTTATATTTTACCTCATCAAAGTAACCCATTTCATCTGGCACAACATCAAAATCATCTTTTAAAACCTAAATTCAACTTTGGCACGAAAAACCAACGTGTTTGATACACCACAAAAGACCAATTAGAAAAATCTATCTTTACAACCACAATGCAACATTTTAATAAACTAAATCAGAAATAATTATACCAAATCAAAAACCAAACCACCTAAAAATAAGACAACTATACACAAAACCATAATAACCATGTGACGCTCACCAAGAATCGTCTTAGAAATTAAAAACATCCTTGACAACCCGTGATTAACTATGGTATATAAATTTATGCAATAAACCCCCCCCACAAAACTCAACATCCCTAAAAAAAACATAAAAAATTTCCTTATTCTTAAAATTCTTGCAACCAAAAGTACCTCACTTAAAAAATTAACTGAAGGTGGACATCCTATATTCAAACTACTAAAAACAAATCAAAAAATACTCAAAAAAGGAAAAATTACAAGAAAGCCTTTTCTGATTATTATACTACGAGAATGACAAGCAGAATAACTAACAGCTGCCAAACAAAACAAACAAGGAGAACACAAACCGTGAGAAAACATCATCCAAATTCCACTATCAACACCTCTTTTTAAAGAACTTAATATTCCACCCAACCTCATTCCTATATGACCAATAGAAGAATATGCAATCAAAGCTTTCACATCACTTTGAACTAAACATAAAATCCTACAAATAAACCCACCAACAATTGCCACACTTACAACCACAACATTGGTTAATCACAAAGACATTCCAAAAACCGCAACTATCCGAATAACCCCGTACCCCCCCAACTTCAAAAGGACACCTGCTAAAATCATAGAACCACTTAAAGGAGCCTCTACATGCGCTTTAGGTAATCAACCATGAAAAAAATAAACTGGAAGCTTAATAAAAAAACCAAGCATAAGCAACACCCATCTCATACCAATTAACCCCAATTCTCTGATTATTTGACCACCAGAAACTAACATAGAAACACAAAAACAATCCCTCCCCAACTCCGTATAATATCACAACAAAACCATTAACAAAGGAAATGAACCACAAACAGTATACATAAGCATAAAAACCCCAGCTTGCAATCGCTCAGGTTGATATCCTCACCCCAAAATTAATCAAAATGTAGGAACCAATGAAGACTCAAAAAAAAAATAAAACTCCATTCACCTACTTACAGTAAAACTCAAAACACAAATAAACATAATCAAATAAATACACAATTCGAAACCAACCCGAAAAAATCCTACTTTTAAAGACAAATCTTTGTCACTACAAACTACGCTTATTCCAGCAACTATTACAGTTATAATACACATAAAACCCCTCAAACTATCCAACATAAATCACTCACCTACCAATTTTCAACACTGTCTATAGAAAAATAATCCGCACAACCTCAAAAACTGAATAAATACACCAACAACCATAACCCCACTTGCTATACCCCTCACACAAAAGCTTTTAGAAAAAAAAGCTCCCCTTCTTAAACCCAAAAAAATTATACAAAACAAAAGTAAAACCACTTATAATTACAAAGAATAAGCCTTCTTCCCTCCCCATCAAACCAAAATCAAAATCAAAACAAAAACTAACCAAACATATACAAATAAAAAAAAAACAAACAAAGGAGAAAACTGAGTAATCATAAAATATACTTACAAACAAAACTTTATTTTAAAGCAACAACTCAACTTTCCGATCCTTTCGTACAAAGAAAATTCTAATAAAGATAGAAACTGACCTAGCTCACGCCGGTCTGAACTCAGATCATGTAAGGTTTTAAAAAACGAACAGTTTTACTATTTTAACTCCTACCCCAAAAAGAAACCTTAATCCAACATCGAGGTCGCAACCAACTCTTTGATTAGTCCTCTCAGAGAAGAAAGCGCTGTTATCCCTACGGTAACTTTTTCATTTTTCTATAATACAGGATCATTTTACAACAAAAAAGCGTTTTTCTTAACTTTAAGTTTCCCCAACTAAACTTTCTGTACTCTAAAACTACAACACATAATTCAAGTTCGATAGGGTCTTCTCGTCTTTTACAAAAATCTAAGCTTTTTCACTCAAAAATAAACTTCCTTACATATAAAAGAGACAGCTTTTCCCACGTCAAACCATTCATACCTTCCCCTAATTAAGGGGCAAATGATTACGCTACCTTAGCACAACTACTAATTGCAGCCGTTTAAAAAAATCTCTTATTAATTTAATAACTTCAAAATTTGACTAATCACCGGGCAGGTCCAACCCCTCATAAAATTATACGAGGGGCGATGTTTTTGGTAAACAGGCGAGAAAAATTATTGCCGAATTCCTTTTTTATAATTACTTATCAATAAAACCTTTTAAACTAAAATATTTTATTTTTAAAATTTAAACCACAAATACTCATTTTATACTACTTTTAAAATAAAATTAAATCATCAAAAAAGTACTTCACAAACAACCTATAAATAAAACTTCAAATCAAAAGTTTAAAAGAAAGACAACATAAACCCAACTTTTTCTTAATCATAATACCAATTTCACTTAAGAGCTTAACCCCTTAAATCTGAAAAAAAACATTTACAAATCTAAAACAAAACTTTGCAAAAAATTTTCTCTATACTAATATATATTTCCTTTTTAACCAGCTATCAACCCTTCTGAATAACATTTTATCCCTACTCAATCATTCAATTTAACTTTACAACGCTAAAAATAAAAACAGAGTAACCCTAAAATCTTCAGGAATTTAAATTCTTATCCCCTCTCTATAAACCATGATACAAAAAGTACATAAATCAAATATTTCTTTTTCCTAACTTTTCTGTTCCTACAAAATTTCAAAAATAAATTCTAACAATATACAAATTAACATAACAATTTAAGTAAAAGCAAAAATAGTCGTAAAACTATACCCTAAAGACCAAAACTTCAAGTGCCAAAACACCTTCTTGCTAGTAAGAAAATCAACCAATTACCTTTTTGGTGTAAACAAAACACACTAATTTATGCTATCCTTACCAACTAAACCATAATACTAAAAGTAAACACATTACACCCTCTAGACCTAAACTAGAAACACTTAATTTTGCTATTTTAGTACAAATTCTAGAAACTTCTCCATCATTAAATTTGCAATTTAAAATTTTTAATTAAACTATAGAATCAAAAAGTTAACCAAAAATAATAAACAAAAAAACTACTCCAAAAAACATTCCAACCCCAATCTCCTTTAACAACCTCCTACGAACAAAAGAAACCACTAAATAAACCCTATCTCCCAACCCCCCCCCTCAAAATAAATTTTCAACTCACCCCTTCTCTACATTAACTAAAACAACACTTTTCGCTATAAACATAAACCCTGAACTAAGAGAATCCCCTCTACCAAAAGACAAAAATCTCATAGACTTAAATCACAAGATTAACAATGAAACTTTTTTAAAAACAAAACCAACCCTTCTTACAACAACCCCCTCAAAAAAAATTTGAAAAACAAAAAAAACTAAACCACCAAAAACCACACACACCAAAGTTAACATTTTAAACCTAAAACTCAAAACCAAGTAATTACAAAAATCAATTATATGTATCTGCAAAAAATATCTAACCCACAAAGAACAAATACCTAAAACAAACAAAGGTAACATATTATAAATGCCATCCTCATAACTAGAACGAAAAACATAAAAATCCTCTACACTACAAAGCTTCCACAAAAATCGTAAAACATATGCACTAGTAAATATAACACCAAAAACTAAAATAATCAACCTCCTAATTACCCCACCTCCTAAATAGTATATCTCAAGCAACAAATCTTTAGAATAAAACCCAGACATAAAAGGCAAACCCATCAAGGAAAATCTACAAATCATTAACCAACTTAAACTAACCGGAACCTTATATCACAAACCACTAATCAAACGAAAATCCTGCACCCCCCCCCTAAAAAAAATTACAATCCCAACACACAAAAACATCAGAGCCTTAAAAAACGCATGAACCACCAAATGAAAAAAACACACCTTTACAGCACCACATCCCAACCTAGCTATCATCAACCCTAATTGCCTCATAGTAGAAAAAGCAACCAATTTTTTCAAATCTATACAATTAAAACCAATAACACCTGCCCAAACCACAGTAAAACCAGCAACTCTCAATAAATACACACTTCAAACTCCACTAAAACACCCTCTAAAACGAATTAATATAAACACGCCTGCTGTCACTAAAGTAGAAGAATGAACTAAAGCAGAAACAGGAGTGGGAGCAGCTATAGCATCAGGTAACCACGCACTAAATGGAAATTGAGCACTCTTAGTAGTTCTACCAACCACAACAAGCCCAATCAAAAAAAAACCTAATAGTTGCTCTTCTAAATCAAAATACCCTCAAGTAGAAAATTCAATGATTAAGCCAAGCCTCAAAATCAACAAAGCATCACCAACCCGGTTAGTCAAAAAAGTTCGCTTTCCAGCTATCAAAGAACTATGGTCACGATAATAAATAACCAACAAAAAAGAAACCAAACCTAACCCGTCTCACCCAACTATCAAACCAATAAAGTTAGGAATAAAAACATAAACTCTCATTGATAAAACAAACAACATAACCAAATCACCAAAACGTTTCAAATACACTTCATGTTGTATATAAGAAACTCTGTATACCATAACACAAGCAGAAATTAATAACACTACCAAAAAAAAAATTAAAGAATACCAATCAAACAAAACAGGAACACTCATAATTCAAGTACCATTTCTAGGAAACTCTAACTCAAAACAAACAACCTCACCACAAGAAACCAACCCCAAAAAAACCAACCCTCTAAACAAAAAAACAAAAACCAACACAATCCCCCTTTTTAAAATTCTATTCACTAAAATAATTCTTCTCATACAACTCTGCATCTCCCCTAAAAAAAACTTCACGCTAACCTTAACAACTAGTGTGCATCCTTGAATTAAAAATCCAATGCTTTCCTTAAGCTATAAAGTTACAAAACCTAAAAATTTATTTACTTTAATATTTGAAATACTACAGTCTCAATTAACTTAAGATTTTCAAGTAAAATAAATCACCTTACAACAAAAATCGTAGAAAACTCTACACCGCTCTATTAACAAAAGAAAATTCTTAAATAAACTAGATTTTAAACAAACACACATTTTTTAAAATTATAATTTTTAAGATTTTTTTTTTATTTAAAGTAACCAATTTAATTCACCCAAATTAAATACAATTTAATTTTAAATTAAACCTCAATCAACAAAAACTCCAAACCAACGCTTATTTTTCAAAAAATTACTAGATAATCATCACCTTACCCCTGAGATAAAAACTTACTTTATCAATATATTTCATGAAACAAACCGGAAAAATTTCTTTCACAAATTTAATAATAATAAAAAAAAAAAAAAAAAAATAAAAAAAAAAAATTAAAAAAAAATTAAAAATATTAATACAAATTTATAAATAAAAATTTTAATTTTAAACTTCAAAATAAAAATTTTTTTTCTCCAAATCACCTCCGCATCGAAAAAAAAAAATGGCAAAAATTTTCAATTTTTCAATCCTGCAGTAAATTTTTTAAAATATCAATATGAATTTTCATATAAAAATTTGTTGTAGGAAATTTCCCATTTTTTTTCAAAAAACAGAAAATTTTGGGAAATTTTTTTTATGGCAGAAACCTATAAAAAATTTTGCTTAAAAACACCCACCTCTAAAATCAACTGATTTTTTTCAAAAATTTTCCCCCTCCCCCCCCCTTTACCCCCCCTCTCCCCATTATTTTTTTTTATAGAGGGGGGGGAATTCCCCCCCCTCTACCCCCCTCTTTTCAATTAAAGCTAATTCATAGGGGGGGAAATAAATTTCCCCCCCTAAACCCCCCCCCTATTATGCTACCCATTCTTCCAACCCCCTTTTCCCTTTCCCTTTCCTTTTCCTTTCCCTTTCCTTTCCTTTTCCTTTCCCTTTCCTTTCCTTTTCCTTTTCCTTTTCCTTTTCCTTTTCCTTTTCCTTTTCCTTTTCCTTTTCCTTTTCCTTTTCCTTTTCCTTTTCCTTCCTCTCATTTAAATAATATAGAATAAAGAGAGGGACGACCCATAATTAAGATTACAACTTAACACTTCAATTAGCTGTCTCTTTTATTTTAAATAAACAGTATAAAGGCATAACCTAATTTTAAATTGCAAATTTAATCTTTTTTTTAAAGTATTATACGTTTCAGTAAAATAAATTCAATTAAATAAATGATGTACATGCTAAAACAATTCTGTATCCTAAGTTTACAAAACTAAAATTTTTTTTTAAACTATATAGCATAAAACAACATAGATTCGTTAATAATTAATAACTATTCAAAAATTGATCATCACGAAAAAGAACTTGAAAATTCTTCTATTTCTACTTCACTCAAAAACTTTAAAACTAAAACATTAAGCATTCGCTTAACTCTAGAAATTTCTACAACAATAGGCATAGCCCTATGATTTTGCCCACACAATTCGTAACAAAACCCCCCTACTACACCAACTGATAAAGGCTCAAGAGAAAGCCTATTCCTTCGCCCAGGGACTGCATCTATTTTTACACCTAATCTTGGAACACCTCAACTATGAATAACATCCCCAGTTTGAATTAATAACTCAGATTTCAAACCAACAGGTAAAAAAAGAGGATCACTAACATCAATATTTCGACTAAATTTATTTGTTTCTAAACCAAGATCAACCTCATCTGTTATATAAGAATCATAAGACAACCTCCATTCACCTTTTGCAAAAAATCCAACATAATTAAGAAGTCATGTATCTCTGATATCAGACATTCTAAAATCAACATCGAAAAATTTAAAAACCTCAGATTTAGAAAACCCACACATTCTGAATAATTTCTTAATATTGCTAAACAAATATTCATACTGTCAATACCATTGACGGCCAGTAACTTTTACCCTCATTTCCACATCCGTACCAACCTCGCTATGGTACAAATTATGACCAGAAACTAACGCTAGAACAAATAAAATTCTTACAGGAGCTAAAGTCCAAATACACTCCAATAATTCATTTCCACTAAAAACTCGATAAGTCAACCCACCTATAACACCTTTTTTTAAGACAAATCTAACTAAAAAAAAACCAACCACAAATAAAACAAAAAGCATTACAATTAAAATTATATCATGGTATAAAACTAATTTTTGTGCACGCAAAGTAATTGGGTTCATTAACCCAAATTGATTTCAATACCTCATAATCATAGTACTGCTAATCTCCATTTAGTTTATGACAATAATAATCATATTATGAACCTTTTACTTGGAAAGAAAAAATGCTTATTTACACCATTATTATTAACTTAATTAGATACATTAATTTTAACCTTTGTTATTTCAAAAGAAGAAAAACCTTCATGGTTATCATTTACATATAATACCACCAAAGTCCAAAAAATTACAGCCTGAATAATACTAAAATACAATTCTGCACAGAACAGAAAAAAAACTAAGAAAAGATTCAAAAAAACACCAACAATACTAGAGTAACTAAACCTCACAATTGCAGAACATGCTAATTTTTCCACTCACACCATCATTATATGCCCTATTAAAACATTTACACCTAACCGAAAACCTAAAGTCAAAGCACGAGACACATTTCTAAAAATTTCAACCCAAAATACAAAAAATGATAACCCAGAAATAAACCAGTGGTCATCAACCAAAACAAAATTTCTTCCGACCATAACCCGCCACTCAGAATGCCAATGAACCAAAACTCTAGTTAGCCATAAAGGAATCCCTAAAGAAAAAGTTACTAAGTGATACGAAGTAAAACAATAAAATAAAGGAACTATTCCTGTTACATTAAACAACATCATCATCAAAAACAAAGCAACAAAAAACCTTACCCCACCACCCATTTTTTCTACCTCCATCCCAACTAAATTTTTCACAAAATTTCTAATAAAAACCTCAAAAAACGAATCCGCGTTGTTATTTTTAAACCAATAACCACTACTCTTTAAACTTAAAATAATAAAAACTACAGCAGAATTTCAAACAACAAAAAAAGATAACCACATTACCCTTCCCCACCAATAATCAAAAATTGAAAACAAATCTATTAACATAAATATCTCTTATTTTACTCACCTTGAACCATAAAAATTTAATCTTGGGTTATGTCATCTTATAGGAAAGTATGAACGTATTCATTCAACCTCTCTCTTTGGAAACCCATGAAAAACTAAAGCTCGTTGCCTCATAAATGCTTCTATCAGAATAAACATAAACCAAACTAGAGCAATTAGAGAAATACAAGAACCTCACCTAGACAAAAAATTATAAAATGTAAAAGAATCAGCATAATCCATATAACGACGCGGCATTCCACTTAAACCTAAAAAATGTTGAGGGAAAAAAGTCATATTTACTCCAATAAATATCAAAATAAATTGCCCCTTCCTTCAAACAGGATGTAAGCCAATTCCTGATGCTATAGGGAACCAATAATGAAATCCAGCAAACATAGAAAACACCGCCCCCATACTTAAAACATAATGAAAATGAGCAACCACATAATAAGTATCATGAAGAACAATATCTAAAGATGCTCTTGATAAAACGATCCCAGTTAATCCCCCTAAAGTAAAAAAAAATAAAAATCCCAAAACCCAATAAGAACTTGGAATAGAACGAATATCACCACCAGCAATAGTAGCTAATCAACTAAAAACTTTTACACCAGTTGGAACAGCAATAATTATAGTAACAGTTCTAAAATATGCACGACTATCAACATTCATCCCAACAGTAAACATGTGATGCCCCCAAACTAAAAACCCTAAAACCCCAATTGATATTATTGCATAAACCATATTTAAATGCCCAAACACCTTTCTCTTTCCAAAGCCAACTTTCACAACATGAGAAATAATACCAAATCCAGGCAAAATTAAAATATAAACTTCAGGATGACCAAAAAATCAAAAGATATGTATAAAAAGAACTGGATCCCCATTACCCATAGGATCAAAAAAAGTAGTATTAAAATTACGATCAGTTAAAAGTATAGTTAAACCCCCAGCTAAAACAGGCATTGCAACAATTAACAAAAAAGCAGTAATAGCAATAGAGAAAACAAACAATCTAACCCGCTTTAATTCTATCACCCCTAAACGCATATTTAAAACAGTAGTCAAAAAATTAATAGATGCAGCAATAGAAGAAGCACCACCCAAATGTAAAGACAAAATAGCAAACTCTATAGAAGGACCAGCATGAGCAACATTCCCAGACAACGGTGGATAAATAGTTCAACCAGTTCCAGCACCTCTTTCAACGTAAGCAGAACCTAATAATAACATTAATGCAACAGGTAACAATCAAAACCTTAAATTATTTAAACGAGGAAAAGCCATATCAGGAACAACCAACATCAACGGAACTAACCAATTTCCAAACCCACCCATTATCATAGGCATTACCAAAAAAAAAATCATTACCAAAGCATGAGCCGTAACTAAAACATTATAAAGTTGTGCATCCTTCAATAAAGAACCAGGCAAAGCTAACTCTATACGAATAATAACACTAAAAGCAGTCCCCATCAACCCCGCTCAAACAGAAAAAATAAAATACAAAGTACCAATATCCTTATGATTACATCTCATAAACCATCGAACCATATAACCCTTTAATGCCAT